TGCTCTTTTTTAGCTATATTTAGGGTATGCCAATCAATTCTGAAGTTCGAAGTAAGGGTGACCTGCTCTATCCGAGAAGGATCAGCATATTCTTCCTGCAGGGATGCAAAGAGCTGATTTGTAGACCAATAGAAGCGGATTCAGTTCTTTCCTTCTTTCTTACTTTCATGCCCTATACTTGCAAGATCCAAACAAAGCAAAGAATGCCCGAAAGCAAAGGCAGATTCAAAAGTAAAATGCACCGCTTTACTTCCGGAAAGTTTAATTACGTTATAAAAGATCAAGTCAACCATATGAAGCTCCAGCTACTAAGTCATGAACCAATGCAACTAGAACAACTTATTCTATTCGGCGCAATTAGTCTAGCTAACCCAATCATGCCGTACCTGCCTGAGCCTTAGAGTTCGATTCCAAACAATCCTTCTGAAAAGGAAATTCCTATAGCACTTAGAGCCAAAGCTGAATGCGATGCGTACTAAAGACTGTCGAACCAATCCTTGCTCGTTCAAGTTCAATCCCATCATTCTGACTTCTGCTTTTCGTTCGATCCAACTAGATTCCCCTAAACTTAAACTAAAGGCTCCCTCCCATGAAAGAGTCACGTCACTCTAACGTTTCACTAGTATAATTTCCTCGAGTACGAGTAGAAGAAAGAAAGTAACTCAATTCATTCATCTATTCATTGATCTAATCCAGATCTGATATTTACCATCTGGAGGGGCTTTTTACTCTGATTCCTTGGTACTGCTTTCAGCCTTATAGCTCACTGAACTACCTTTCCATTTCCAGAAAAACGAGAGTCACTCGCTCCGGGGAGATCTTCTTTGGGACTAAAGTAAAGAGCTCTAACAGAAGAGCGGGAACAGCAAGTAATTCCTACTGTCCTTACTCAAACTAAAGCACCAAGAGCAGCTTTCCTCCCCGAGGGTCATATCTGAAGGTTTTTGTGAGAGACTTTGTTCTTAGCGGCTTAGCCTACCTAATGAAGCAACCTGCAGAACCTGAGCTTGTGAAGAATTATCTGTTAAAAACTCTCCAACCGGAGAAAAGGATTGATAACTTTACTCTTGGAGAAGGAGTAATGCCTACAAGTTTTAAGGACTCGCATCGTCAAAAGGACATATTGGTTGCCGATTTTGGTGGCAGTGCAATAGGAAGAGTTGCGCCTTTCGATTCAGGGTTCTGGTGGATTATACTGCTGAGGTCATACACCAAGTACACGCGTGATTATGCTCTGGCATAACTCCCTGAGGCCCAGAGAGGGATGAAGTTGATACTCAACCTCTGCCTCTCGGATGGCTTTGACACTTTTCCAACACTTCTATGTGCAGATGGATGTAGCATGATTGACAGAAGGATGGTGAGTTTATACTTTAAGTTTTCCACAGGGTTGGCTCCAGCCTTGTTTCGTAGTGAATTTATGGATTTGAATAATTCTTGAAATAATTTGTAAATTGAACTTGTACCTGAAACAGGGAATATGGGTATCCAATTGATATCCAGGCACTCTTCTCTTTTTTCCGCTTAGGTGTGCTCGGCAGATGCTAAAGCCAGAGCGTGATGGCAAAGAGTTGATCGAGCGAATTGATAAGCGAATCACAGCTCTCAGCTATCACATTCAGAAAGACTACTGGCTGAATTTCACTCAATTAAATAACATATACCGCTACAAAAACGGAGGAGTACTCCCACACAGCTGTTAACAAGTTGAATGTCATCCTCGACTCTATCTGGGTGTTGGATTTCATGCCCTTGCGGGGAGGGTATCTGATTAAGGAGCGCTGGGAGGTCGGGGAGATGCCCTTGAAGATCACTTACCCAGTTCTGGCCGGATTTGATCTAAAAAACACACGGCGGAGTTACCATAATGGTGGGTCTTGGCCAGGTTAGTGTCAGGAACACAACGTTATAGTACGTTATTTTCATTTCAATGGTGCAAAGGAAAAAGATGCTTGTACGCACATTAGCTCAATTGACCCTGACTGTCTAGATCAGGTTTCCAGTTTAAGAAAGCTGTGAGAATGACCTAACGGCCTTGAATACCGATCCAAATTGAAATTGTGCTTCAAATAGATAATTCTATTGGAAAGGCTATGGTAGGAAATTTATAGTGGATTTTCCTTCACACGAATTTATTGGATTGGAAACAAGATTCAACTAGAATGAAGCAGCAGAAAGGAAATGCAGCACAAATAGTATTTTGAGTTGGCGGCTTCAAACTACCAATCATACTTTACATGGTCTGACTTTGGATGTAAAATGGCATTTGATTTCAGACACCGGGTGGAATTTTTTTTAGCACCCTAGACATTTACGAAATGCAACTATTATCCACTGAAGTGACTTAAATACAATGTATATTCTTGCTCATCTCTTCTTGTGATGAGAATGTTGAAGTTAATGCTTCTTTGATGTGGGTTTCGTGTAGTTCTGATGAGTTAACCAATTCCTCTACCCCGCTTAGTCCCTTTCAACATACCCCGAATCTAGCCTAAAATCCGATCTTTCTTCTCTTATGATTTTTTTCTACTTTACTTGACTTTATAAAAGTGTATTCTCTCTAAGAGCTCATTTTGTTTTTGTTTTTCCTGTATAGCTGGCTATATCTTTCCCTGGAATGGCTAACATAGAGATTTCTTCCCTGTGTGGGAGTGTTAAGGGTTTGAGTCATAAACTAAACTTCTTTAGTTCCATTGCTCCTAGTGGTGGGGATTTTCCCTTTAGTTACGTCTAGCATTCCTTTTTTTTTCAAGTAGTCTATTGGGCCTGTGAATGTGAAAAAAGCTTTTCATCCGTCCCGACCAGTCCTTCTCTCTTTTAAGATTGGAGAGGGCTACTATTCAAAAATAAAATCTTTTTGAAATCAAATCTATAGCCCGCAGAAATGCTTCTTCCTGCGAGTGGAGGTGCTCTGACATCCATTGTAGTATGAGTGGATAGGGCCCTATCACTCTACCTTAGAGTGGTAAGCTATGCTATCTAGTCTAGTTGGAGTTCTTTTTTCAGTGTCGGATTTTTTACAATTAGCCTTTGCCTTCCAATTATGCTTCCTCCTATTTCAAAAAGTTAGTGTTTAAGCCTTTCAATTGCAGTACCACATTTTCTAGCGATCTAGTTCCATTCAGTCCTATTGATCTTGAAGCAGGAGGATTTTCCAAGGCACCTACAGGAAGGGCAGCAAGCGACTAGGTTTCGTTTCATAGGCGGTAAGACTTTCCCATAGAAGCCAGAGGTATGGTATGATGGATGCGGGCATAGTTTACACTCGTAGGTAATCAGGTAAGCAAGTGGGATAGCTGAAAGCTTTTGATATGGATCTTAAGTAAGCACAAACCTGTGATAAAGGTAGTTTCCCCCTCTTGGCATTGTAGGAGTCATTCCAGTAGTTTCATTCCAAGCATAAAAAGTACCCGCATTGAATTCGCCTTCGTGGCAGTCTCTTAGGCGTCAGATTTTAGGCAAGCAGAAGGATCAGATAAGACATAGATTTATTTTAGTGGGAGTTATCCATCTAGGTCAAGCGCTAATATATACATTGATTTCCTTTAGAGTTGAGAGTAAAATAGCTAGAAGAAGGCTAGGAAGGTGGAAGAGAAATTACCTATAATAAGAAAGAGAATCCAATTTTCTAATATGAATTTGAATGGATTCTCCACTAACTGGAAAACCTGCCAATCCACTCTTCCTTTTTGGTCTGCCACTACTGTCTTACTGAAGCTGGCTTGCCTTGCGTAGATCAAAAACTTTTCAAACTGGCTTACTAATAGAACTTTTCAATATAAAGAAAGACCTTGTACATCTGTCCTATAAAGAAAGACCTTGTACATCTGTCCTAACTTTGATAACACTGGAATACATACTTTACTTCCGCGGGTATTGGCTTTCGGGCTTGATGAGCTCCACCTTAAAGAGAAAAAAAATGGGCCTACTGCATGGGTTAATGTTGATAGGATCTGGGAGATTGGAAAAGACATCCCGGTAAATGTATTTCTTTTAATAAAGGAAAGCTTCCACGTCACATCCGATAGTCTGATTGGACTTCTGCTGGAACTGGCTGGTCACACTCGGTAAGACTTTTTTTATCCTGTAAGACTGGCTTTTAATAGAACCCCTAACATCTCTAAGAAAGCATCGACCCTCGCTGATGCTCGTACATACTTTGATTTCCGACTAAATAAAAGAGGCTTTCTTTGCAGCATCCGTCTTGCAAGCAACCTATCCCCCTATATTAGATTAATCGGGTTACAAAAACTCTAACGGATATAGAGCCAACGGACGCTATGGATTTGTTGTACCATTTTACGTGCTTGAACTCAGAACACACGCCATCCGATCCGAACATAACATACAAGGGCTCCCTTATCTTCTATGTACTTTATCTTCTTTCTGATTTTTTTTTTCTTTTATAGACTGGATTGAGTGAACAGTCGGGGGCTGGGATGCCTGCCCTTAACAACGAAAAGCTTTTTTTTAGACTTTTCGCTTCGTTATGAGACAGCTGGTCTAAAAAGGACTTTAATGGATCCGGGCCATATGTACTTGAAAGGGTGGTAGGGGTTTCGTGGAACCAAGTTCTTTCTTTTTGTTGCTTTCCCACTTTCACTTCCCTGGCTTTCGAAACATGGCATCAATAGGATTTCTTTTTATTCTTATAGACTAAAGGAACCGACAGGCCATAATTAGGTCTTAACTTCTATCGGGCACAGGCTTTCGGACAGGCTTTTTACTATTGGTGAATCCACCTTTGATAAGAACTTTCCAAGTCCATCAAAAACCTATAAATAATAAAAAAAGATCCCTGGAGACTAGACTCTTCTCTTGGAAGCGAGATCACTGGAGCTGGGACTGGTGATTGACTTTCCTAAGACTTTTTTTGGATTCCTGAGGGAAGAGGTAGCGAAGGATAAAATCTCGGACACTGGCGTATGGGACTTCTCTTATGTTATAGCTTCTGCGCGAAGAGTGAGCTTATGGACTCTTTCACTTTAACTGGAACGAAGTCGCTATCTTAGTCCGCGGGTAGAAAAGCTGGCTTGTGGAAAGACAGACATTGTCTTTTTTTTTAACAGACTACAGAGTCACAGCACAGCTACTCTTTGCTTGGGCCCCATTGATGAACATGAGATTTGTTATGAAAGGACTTCTCTCCTTCTCTCTAACAAGAGCAAGTAGACCTGCCCTCTAACAAAGAAGGAAGAAAACTCACAGCTCTTTGTCTTCCTATATGACATCAAGCAAGCATCACGGACCCTATTTCAAGATATGGATGGGGAACTTTGCTGCATCTGAGGCTAGGCACCTAATCTCCCTCCCAGGGAAAAAAGGCTCTTTGGACACTTTCGAGTTCCTCTGCTCTGAGTCCTAAAACCGGTAATGCCGTTGACGGCTTCTTTTGACTATTGGGATACCTTTCCCGCGCATTCCTTACCTCAGTGTGGGATGCCGTCCCATCTTAGCAAGAAAAGGGCTAGGTTGCTGCTGGTTTTGCGTGAGTCTCTTTCTTTTCAGACGCCAGTTTCTATTGAATGCCCTGCTTGAGGAATAGAAATTTCATATAATAGAATAGTAATGTGCTAAAGGAACTGACAGATGCTAGGAGGGCTAAACGAAGCACGTAAGCGAAGCCGGGTCGAAGCATAAGCAGGGCATGGTAACGAGAAAGAAGCGGTTGTAAGTTAGATAACTAGTTTAGCAAGCGCGCCTATCGGCTACAGTAACAGCCATGCCATGCGCCTATCTAGCGCATGATAGCTTACTTCTAACTGACATTAAGATTTTGATTGAGTGTGCAGCATCAGGGAGAGGGGGTTGGTATAGTCCTTCCGCAGAGAGGGAGACTGGCTGGAAAGATGGAGATCTTAATGCCAACCGCCTGCTTTTAAGTTTACCTTCTTTTCTAAAGTCTAAAGCAGCTTGCTTGGAAGCTAACTTAAGTAGATTTATTGAAAGAGATATTGCTATTAGCAAACTACCTGCTTGAAAGTGTCTATTCACCCAGACCTCTAAAAGAAGAAGCTGAGCTCTATCTCTCTTTTTTTTTTATTAGAATAAATAAGATTATAGGCAAGGCTTCCCCTGTTGTCTATGAGTCGCCGGCTTCCCTTTTCCCCATAGAGCAAGCCCCTACTGCTCTTCTGCCTGCTTTAGGGCAGGGCCTATATAACGTCATAAAAAGCTCCTTTACCGAACGAGGCTGAGAAAATCTTACCCTACTTGGCTCACTCCCGTTCGCGGGTTTTCTCTCTAAACCAACTCCTTGGCTCACGCGTGTAAATGCGTATATAAGTGCTCAGCTCATTCTTTTCCCAAAAAGTGCTCCTCTTGAGCGATCCATTATATGAGCGGGGCAGCTAGTAGAGAGAAAATCTCCATATTTTTAAGCCGGTCCCATTGATTTAATTAAATTACGATCAGGCTGAGATCTTGCCTGGAAAAGGCTTGGGTAGGGTCAGTTCGTTTAGCGCTTCGAGGCTGTCTTCGACTCATAGAAGAAGTAAGCCCCACTATTTTGTCTAACAAGAAATGGAGTAAGGGACGGGAAGCTACTCTTGTTCATCATGCGCCTTGTGTGCTTTGTATTCTCTATCGCTTGGGAATAAACGATCGCGATGTAGCAGAGTCGTGATAACTCTCTTCAAGCGGATCAACAAAGGCGAGATCAGCTCACTTGCCCACCGACCCGTCTCTTATACGATGAAACAAAGTCCATCCACTATATAAGAAGAGGAGACAGAGAGGTAGTAAGTTGCCCGCTTGTAGCAAGTTCTTTCAGGACGTAGCTAACCCTTCCGAGGGACATCCTGGTTCAAGTCTTCATCGATCGGGTGGATTTATATGCTCCGGGGGGGTGAGACGAGGTGTAGCGCAGTCTGGTCAGCGCATCTGTTTTGGGTACAGAGGGCCATAGGTTCGAATCCTGTCACCTTGACCATAACCTTCATTAGTGTATTCATTTTCTGTGGTTTCCCTAATCAAACTAGATCAAAGAACCATGAATAGGGAACATCCGACCAGCTACGCCTAAGATGTGAAATGGGTGCATAAGGATGTTGTGCTCAGCCTGGAATCATAAAGTTCAAAGTACCAGAGATTCCTAGAGGCATCCCATCCGAAAAACTTCCTTGACCGATTGGATAAATCAAGAAAACAGCAGTAGCCGCCGCAACAGGAGCTGAATATGCAACAGCAATCCAAGGACGCATACCCAGACGGAAACTCAGTTCCCACTCACGCCCCATGTAACAAGCTACACCAAGTAAGAAGTGTAGAACAATTAGCTCATAAGGACCGCCGTTGTATAACCATTCATCAACGGATGCCGCTTCCCATATTGGGTAAAAGTGCAACCCTATAGCCGCAGAAGTAGGAATAATGGCACCAGAAATGATATTGTTTCCATAAATTAAATCCAGAAAGAGGTTCACGAATACCATCAATGTCTACTGGAGGGGCAGCAATGAAAGCGATAATAAATACAGAAGTTGCGGTCAATAAAGTAGGAATCATCAAAACACCAAACCATCCAATGTCTCCTAACGCAGCGACGAGGACGCAACGGTTGGCCGCCTGATGAGCCTCACTCTCTTTGAGAAATGATGTGCGCTACACCGCTAGCCTTCTTCCATACAGCCATCGGAATATCTGCTTACCAGGGCAGATGCCCCTTTCTTCTTTTAAGCTTAATAAGATTCTTAATTTTGAACTACAGCCCTAGCGGAGACTTAAGACTTTTGATTTGAACAAGAAACTACGTCCCCATCGGCTTTAGGAAGGGCCTTAGCCTTAGCTCCAAGATCTCAGTTTGCATCAGGATTTCAGTTCTCAGCAGGAGCCGATTGCTCTTAACTTAAGGATAAACCGATGGAACATAGTAGTGAATTTCTCTCTCCCGATCCGGTTTCGGTTAAGTAATCTGTCTATCCATCAGGTTAGGTTTCGACCTAAGCATGTAAGGGCTTTCTAGTAGGGTAACCAAACCATGCCTCGCAGCATTGATTTCTTCTTTTCATTCTCAGAACAATCTCCAGAAAGACTTAACGCCAACCAAATAGGAAGCTTCATCCAATCCTCACCTTCGGAACGGGCTTCAGACTAGCCCACAATATCAAAGCCTCCTATCAGAGTCAACCCATGTCACAAACCAATCTAACTTTATGCTTACTTTGTTTAAGTTTAGAAGATCAAAATCTTATTCGTAGTAATAGAGAGAGATTTCTTTCCCGCTTTTCAGATCACTATGAATCTATCTCATCAAAATGAATTGCACATTGGATTCTCGATGTATTCGTCTCGGTCTAAGGAAAGGGGAAAAAAAGTACTTCCACTCGATGGTTTATGGGGCACTCTCTCCCACCCCCTTGCAGGAAAAAGGATTAAGATACTACGGCTATCTCTTATCTCTGACATTTACCCGGAAAAAGGCCTCCTTAGAAGAGACCAATTCAAAGCAAAGTATGTAGCCATAGAAATTGGAAAGAGCGATTGAGAACAGCTGGCTTGACCCACACGACACTGATTGTCACTTCCTTTCCCTTCTTTAAAGAAAAAGTAAAACGAAATGCGAATAGAACTCACGAAATCTGGAACTAACCTCTTAACCGTTCGTGCTCCATTGCCATTCATTCATGAACTGGTTTGATTGACCGTAATTCCCTACTCCTAGGACAGCCTTAAACCAATCAGTAAATACAATAACAAAAACAAAAAGAAAAAAGATGCAGCGGCTATAGACACTGACTTTACTGTTGATGACGCGCGGGAAAATGCTACTTTTTAGATTGATGCGTAATTGGACAGCTTTCAAAGACAAGCAGGAATGAGCTGGTAGTTAGAATGAGTGATCGTAGCAGCTCTTGGAGAAAGTGAATCCCTAACCGCAGCTAGTTTTGTTACACGGTGGTAGTCTTGAGGTAATTTCGAAATCATCAGCTCTTGCGCACTCATTGGCTGGTAGTCTGAACTTCTTCTTTGATCTTCAACTGGACATTTTCATCCTCCTAAACTTCTGTTTAACTGGCTTGCATTCCGGTTCTAAGCGGAAAATGGTGGACCACCATGTCAGTGTCTAACCCAGGCATATCCTCATTCATAAGACCATGCGAAGACGTCTTTGTATTCCCTGAGCAACTGAATAAGCTGTGTCTTTAGAACGATGTCCCGATTTTGACCTCTTTTATCTCCCCATCTTCCCCTAAGTTCACTTTCTCAACCTCCTCCTGGTATGTCCTGGAATTCCCTACCAGGGAGAGGGACAATTTCCTTTTCATTACGCTCTATTATTCTAAGGAGTGAATCCGGGGGTTCAATTTCTTCTTCATCGGTGTAGCTTATTATTGGAGTTTCAACAGTTTTGTTTGAGCAGACTAAAATCGATCTGAATTATAGCACAAGAACCTGTAATAATAGACAAAAGACAGAGATTAATGGAAGTGCTTGGAATATGATGATTTTGGACAATAAAGGAAATGGAAACAAGTGCATTTATAGAAATTGAAATACGTATGCCTGGTTTTGCATCACCCTCCTAGAGGTCACAGGCAGGCTACACCTCTGGACTTTGATACATCTTTACACAGAGTTCTGGGGGGCGCCTTCCATAGGATAGGGGATTGTAGCCAATAGATCGACCAAGCAGATTGAGGATAGGAGTTGTTGTCGAGTTGAAGACCACGTTCTTTCTGTGATTCCACAAGATCCAGCACACAACAGGGAAAACCATGCTCCAGGGGACAGCACGGAGGTATGACATCCCCTTTGACTGACAATTTAGTCTCAACCAATCATTCACTGTAAGCACTCAAAAGTTTTCTATGGTTGTGGGGATGTGAATAGCATTCCAAACATCCCTAGCCACTTTACCGTCTCGAAGAATATGAATAAGAGTTCAATATTGTCGTGGCAAAGAGGACAAGAAGGCCACTCTATGATGTCTCTTTTTCCAAAGAAGTTCTCTCGTGGCTATCCGACCCTGAAAGCAAGGCCACAGGAAGAATTCAATTTTAGGGAAAGCATGAGTCTTCCAGATCCAAAGGTCATGTTGTTGAGAGGTGTTACTATCCATTTTTTACGCGGATTGCATGCAAAACTTCACTTCCCATTACTTGACCCTTTCCACTCCTCACTGGAGTTTCCACCAAGCCAATAAAATCTGCCTCTTGCGCTCTTATACTTATATCTTATATAATAGAATCTTTGGCCTTGACTTTCCTCTTCCCCCCTTCTTTCTTTGTTAGAATTCAACATCTCTGATATGTTCTGCATTTTGTTCGCCCACTCTTCATTCAGGGTGGTTAGAACCAGGGGAGGATCTTCCACCTTTAAGTTTAAGGTCGGTCATAGCACCAGCACCTGAACGCTTACTCTTACTGTTCTTCTCAGCTAAACCTCCTTTCTTAGGCCCTGAGGTTCTTGTTTGGAGTCATTTGTTTATCACAGAACAAGTCCCCCTCAAACTCAATGCCTCACTCAAATGGCACTGCAACTTCGGCTACTTTAGCCAAAAAAACGGATTTCACTCATCTTAGCCGGAATGTGCCCTCACTCTCTTTCTGACACAGGGCTGAGCGCTCTAGAATAGAAGCGAACAACTTAACCTCGCAGGGTTTAGGAACCTGCCTTTGTGGCTTGTTGTGAAAGACCGATGAGCATATGGAACTGCAGTTCATACTCCATTTCTTGAATGTGAAAACTGAAGAAAAAAGAAAGAAATTGCTTTTGCCCTCACACGAGCAGCGCGTAGGTTATGTCCAGATCTCAGTCTATCTTGTTGAATTCTTAGTCGAGTAAGCCGCGGGAGCAATGTCCAGTTCAACCGAAACTACTGCTGCATAAAGGGCAGGTCCAACGGCACCACACCTCCTATTGAGAAAAGAAAAGGTCAAGACTTAGCTTCCTAATAAGCTTTCAAGAGAACAATGTGTTCAAACCGAAGCTCCTAGAATTGGATCCGATCCTAGCCTAGCTTCAAAGAAGTCGTTACGCGAGAAGGTGTAGGTGCTGCTCGATCGAGCCAAGTAGTCCCTTTCTGCTCATAGTAGCCTTTACTACTCATAATGGCCAATACCCGAGTTGCGGATTCTACTCTTGAAGTGAGTGACTCAAGATACGCAAGGACTGAACCGAGCTTCCTCCTCCACTGGATCGAGTTCACTTACGCTTTCCCTTCTTCATTTCATCTCAAGGTTTTGGAACTTATTATAAGAAGCTCCCACATTGGTTGGCTAGGTTGAATTATGGGTCTGAAGCCCTGCCCTTCTATCTTTCCCAAGAGCAAATTCTGACATATCTCTGTTCGAATCGAAACTTCCTCTGTTTGTTGGAAAGAAGTCCGCTCTTCGGTCATCTACTCGGTCTACTATATAAGAAGCAGCTACTGCAGACAGGACTTAGGGGTAGGCAAGAGAGGCTGGAGACACGGAACTATCAGCACTGTAAGCAGAAAGGACTAGAGCTTCACAGAGGGGTCATCGAGCTAGGTCAGAATCCTCAACTTAAGGCTGATGAAAAGAGAGTCTAATTCTGTCAATAAAGGCCGGAACCAGCTCGTCATAAAGCCCGCAATTAAGAGCAAGAAAAACTTAATAGCTAACGTGCTTCCTCCTTCTAATAGGGCTTGGTTAAGGCTCGGCCTCGGCCTGTTTTCTAACTCCTTATCCGATAGAAAAGTTTCCTTCCATGGAAGCTAACCCAACAGTTAGGGTGTTGGCTCTAAATTAAATAAAAATGGAAGGTCCATTCCTTTCATGCACGAGCACCTACCCCCAGCTTAGTCCAACAAGTAACCAAATCCAACCAACTCTTTAAAGAGCTAGCAGAACAGCCAATCTCTCTTATTCGGGAATTGCTTCAGCTGAGACTAATGGTAAAGGCGCTTCAACTCATTCAACTCAATGGCCCGGGACCAAGCTTTCAAGGTAAGGCCTCCTTTAGTAAGTTCCAGAAAGAAGCAAAGGAAGTGCTGCTGCTTGCTATCCCATTAATCAGATGTCACTAGTCCGTCCTGATAGTAAATCCTCTCTCTTGCCAGCCAGTCGTGTAGCGAGCCAGATGAGACCCTTTCTGACATTTGAGCATCCATTTTGGCCCCAACATCCGGCATTTGAGGACCATTTTTCTTACAATTTCGACGCCAAAGAAAGTTAGCAACATTTTTGGTAGTTGTAGACATTTAGAATTTTTTTTTTTGTAGGATCAGGAATTCCTACGATCTTTCCTTCGGCCGGGCTAAGTCAAGGAGCTATCGGAAAATCTTGCTAACTCGATCTTGCCCTAGGTCCTGTCCTTGCTTTATTATTTATCGGTTCCTATCCATATTCCAGTTCAAGCTCCCGAGGATACTTATTATTCTAGATCCGCTCTATCATCTCAATAAAGAAAAAGAGCTACAAGTACAAGAAAAGGGGGTGCTGCGCTTAAGGCTCGATTCAATAATGCCTTTTTCAGGCCATCGCATATCTGATTGATCGGGAGATCTAATGAAAAGTAAATCCGTTCTGGCTCCTCTACACTTCAAAGGTAAAGATCAGCTCCGGCTATGACCTACGGCAGGCCTTTTAAATGCATCTTGTACGTCTTACTTCATCTGTGATAGGGGACGACCTTGAGCTCCTTGCCTTCTTTCCACTCTTTCAACAATCCACTCTGTAAGTGACTTTAGGTAAGCTTATTTCGAGATCAGGTCTGGTCTTATCGAGGGTCCAATCGAGAAAAGAACTCCAAAGGCAGCGCTCTATACAAGAAAAGGGCTTTCAAAAGGCACTTCTCAACTTGGAAATAACTACCGAAGAAAGGACCTCCAGAGAGGTTAGTTACTTTTGAGTCGGGTTACTAGCCTAGGGATAGGGAGATAAATGAAGGATCTGTAACTTCTCGAATAAAAGGGGAAAGCCTAGCCTTTAGGCACCCAAACTTACTAATAGAAAGAGTAGGGGTCAGCCGTCTAATCCGCCAATCATGGAAGGGAGGCCCAAAAGACGTCGTCAGTTATTATTTAACATTTTTTTTTCAATAGACTTGGCAGCCCTAGACCACGGAAAGCTACTCGACCAATAAAAAGGGAGCCGAGCCGGTTCAGATTCCTAACCACTGGAATAACTGGAGGCGATGGCTTCGCTTTCTGAGCTCGGTTGGCTGCCCTTCCCTCTCGGACATCAAGGCCCGCTGGCTGAACATCCTATTAACTTGTTTTGAATCGATCTTTGGTGATTGGGAAAGAGCCCTAGCCTTCGGTTCCGATCTTTTTACTTTCTAAGGAGCCCCCAAAGAAGAGCTAGCTACAGGGGTCTCGGTTAGCTACTGACTGGTAGACAGAACAGACTGGCCTCCTCGATGACGACAGTTACCCGCGGAACTAATAGGAAGAGCAGCCGTACTTACTGACCGCAGATGAACTTTGCTCGACTGGAAAACCTTCTCTATATTCTTTGTATTGTATTTTGATCCTACTCTGGTGAGAAAATCAGTCCTTGAGTCCGCTAAAAGACTAGGGCTATGGTAACTAAACCGGTGTCGGCTACCGTTGACTGCTTTCATTTTCCCTAAAAGAAGCGCTGGACTGCACTCGATAATGCTTCTTTTATTGAAATACGAAGTACTTGCTCGTGACAACTAGACTTGCACACTCCTTACTTCTGCTAGAAGCTATGCTATAAAAAAAAGAGGGCAGGGAGCTTGTGACTAAGCCGCTAGGGAGACTAAGACTAAGCCGAATCCGGGGAAGGATCCGTAGACAGCACTGTGGATGGAGTACCGGTAACTTAACTCTTTAATGAATGCAGGAACAGAACAATTTGCAGTGGTGAAAGCCCCTACCTATGAAAGAAGCAAGGGGGACTGGTAATCCTACTCTCTGTCTTGCTACCTATGACTGCTTTGTCGACTCTGTTGACGGAGTACCGCTCACTGCACGGCTAAGGGAATTCTGTCTTGAGTTTTTCAATCTGACAGGCGAATTTTACCAAGAGCCTTTTGTGCTTTAGCATTGTACCCTTGGATTAGAGTCTTGGTGTGGATTTCCTGGGCGGAATGCCTAGGTAGGCGAGAGTACGGAACGGCATAACGTTAACTGCCGACCCCGGATCGACCTATAATCAGTCTTTTGTTTGCTGGCTTGACTCCAGAACTAGTAGAGGAAGGCTGAATTTCTTTTATATCAAATATCATGACTGAGTACTGGACTCTAATAAAGGAAATACTCTCAAAAAAGGAGAGTTCTACTATAGTAATAGTAATCCTATTTCTGATTTTTTTGTTTCTTTACTTATTCGTCAGTCTAGCGATCTACTTTATCTTCTTAATGAAGATCTTCAACTACAACAAAAGAATGGGTGTGCCCATGAATCTATCTTATGTTATGGGTGGGTTGCAGGAGTGAAGTTAACTATTGTATTTAAGCCTTCCAGAAGTGTTAATGTTAAAGAAGTAGAGCTTCCATCTGATCGAGAAATCGGGGATGATTAACAGGAGTTATGGCTGCGGCCGAAGCGAAGAAGCGAGGGGCAGCTGACCGAAAGGACAGCGGAACGAACAGCCCACTTGAGCAACTCGAACGAAAGAAAGAACAGAAAGATGAGAGAAGCGCATAACGATATCTTTTTCTTCCTCATTTTTTTTTTKGTTTTCGTATCATGGATCTTGGTTCGTGCTTTATGTCATAGGGTTAGCATTTCTAGATTCTAGTTCTAAAATAAAATGAAGGTAGGGTACAACAACCTTAACCGCACAAGCCGGGACTGGGCCTATCTCCATCTCCTCTTGAGATGGTGGAATGACTCATCCAACGCCAAAGAACGTTATGTTATGAAAAAAGGGTCAGAAAGGAGACTTTAGCAGATATGAGCTATTCCCCGAAAATGCTCTAAGTTGGGGTCAATAAGCCAGAAGTTGGGACCGGGTGGCGATTAGTCGGTTTCTAGTTCCAACGCTACGGAGCTCCTCCTTAATCGCTTTAAGTAGTTTCCTGTGATGTAGTTAAATAACTAGATTGAATAGTCGAGTTGAAATCGTTCAGTTGACAAAAAGTTGACTATGACAACAGTCGCGAGAGATAGGCTTTTAGGGCACTTCCTTAGAAAGAAGATCCCGGGAGAGAAGCATCGGTCCTACATACCCGAGAGAGAGAGGAATTTGACTCGCTCCCGTACAGGAACGGGATATTAGGGTAAACACAGGTGACTAGAACGACTTTCGCTTAACAGCAGCTAAATGAGAGGTCGGCGGCGAGTGCATGAGCTTCTAGACTAAAACTACTTTTTTTGGCATGGACCAGATCGTTGCTTGGTGGATTAGATAGGATAGAGCTTGAGCGAAGTCGACGATAGATAGGGGTCAGGCCAAAGCAGGTAAGAAAGACAGAAAACGAAAAAGTAGAACGAAAGAAAAGCAGGCGGATTCATAGGCGCTTTCAATTAGTTAGACTTTTACAAGAAAAGGTAGAAGTGAGCTTCCTCGTCAGTGATAAAAAGGATCTTAGCCAACGGTGACCGGCTTTCGTAAAAGCAACTTTGGGCGCTGGTTTCTCGATCCGAGATCTCACTTGAAGAAAGACAACCACTTCTCTTATATATTAGAATATGATAAATGAACGGCGGCAACTCTCGAGATAGCGAAACTAACTGCAAAAGGGGGCTACTTCCTAGAAAGATTCAATCCAGCCACAGGTTCCCCTACGGCTACCTTGTGACGTAAGAATCGGGTCAAATTCTAGTCAGGGACGCGGTAGTTGATTTAGCCCTACTCTCGGGTTTCGTGGTTCCATTGTGCTTCCCGAGGCCCGGAAGCTCAAGCATCTCGACATAGTAAAAAGGCTTTCCAATTCTTTTTGTTATCGAATGGTTAGTTCGTTGGTGATTCGGTCACCTGCTTGTTCCATCACAAGCCCGCTATCTTTTCTTCGCCCGCTACCGCACGGACCGGTTCCCCTCGAAAAGGGGCGCTTATATGCCGTAGGGATTTTTCCCTTAGAAAGCGGCAATCGACTTGATTTCCCACAGGCCATAAAGATAGAGAAAAGGCAATGTGTCAGGGGCCAAGCGTACCTCCCGTTCAGGAACCGTTCTTGTCTCAATGTTCATTGATTAGATCGGATCGGTCCCTTATCTCTCAATGGAATGTATATCCCCAATTAAAGGGATCGCCTCTAAGGCTTATACTATACACCTTTGTTCGCTCTAGCCGGTTACGGGGGAAGAAAGCGTGTTATCGACACGGAGGTTGTCCAGTCAACCAATGAAGGGAGGAAGGGCCTCGGGTTGGTTGGATAGTGTCAGCCATACTTCATTCGTTTTCGACCAGAGCGTTAACACAAAAAAAAATAAGAATCAAGAAGGCCCGAGGCGTTTAGCCTCGGGGCTTAGGCAGAGGTTCTTCTATAACCAGACCAAGAGGGTTTCCGGACTTACTGAAGACTAACTGAATAATAAGACCCCAACACCAACAACAACTTAAACTTACAGTTTTCGTGTTAAAGCTGGATACCCAAAGAGCAACAGATAAAACCAAAGCTTAAACTAAAGCAGCAACATCTCCTACCCTTGCTTCCGTCTTATCGTATACTGGATGTATAGAATCTTTCCTTCTGACTTTCACACTTATAAGATCTACTAAGACCCGCCCCTTTTGCCTAGTTAGATGTCCTACCCACAACCCGAGATCTATTACTACTAAAATAAAAGGTCGGAATTTAGAGAACTCATAGAAATGGATCCGCTTTGGATGCCTCCTTTATTTACGTCATTTTGTGGTACCCATTTCTTTCTTGTTCTGTTCGTGTAGAAAAGCGAGTCCCTTTTTCTGCATTCTGGTTTTATACGTTTTTATGGAAGGCAGTTTGTTCAATATGTTTGCTAGTTGCCTTCCATGGTGAGGCTCCTTTTTTTCTTTTTACTTTGACAAACTCGTTTACCCTTGCGCGAATAAGATTAATGGAGACTCGCTTTTGATTAACTAGCTTGGAAAGCATCCGACCATGGGACGCCCGTCCAGATGAACTCTTATCGGAGCTTGCCCCAGCGCCAACCAACTGTGAATCAGCCGCTATTCTCTCTGGTTTTAGAAAGCGAGTGAAGTGCTTTGCTGCTTACTTTACTGGAAAGGAAGACTAGCGAAGGAGTTATGGGCTTTCTTGGCGTGAGATTCTGGTCTTATTCATTCCTCTCTTCCCGGTGCGGTCTAGCTTTATTCTAAGAGGAACGAAGTCTGATTCAACCCAGCAATCTTACTAAGAAGCCTCCAAGCCTGATAAGAATTCTCTTTCCTCGGGCTTCTTACACGTCATTTCTCATGAGTTTTTCGAGTTTGGCCTTTCCTCTGCCCAGAAAGTCGCATAATTGTCCAAGGATTGGCGGGAATGGTGGAAATGGAGGGATATCGAACGTCGAATTGCCCGAAGAGAAGCTTTATGGGAGAAAGGAGGAAAAGGTCAGGCTAGTAGCTAAAGGCTTTACTCAAACATATGTGATAGATTACGAGGAAGCCTCTGCCCCAGTAGCCAAGATGAAGTCTGTTCGTCTCCAGCTCTTCTCTATTGCTGCGAATCGAGATTGGCCTCTGTTCCAATTAGATGTGAAAAATTCCTTCCTGAACGGGGACCCACAGGAATAAGTTTACATGAATCCTCCACCCGGGGGAGGAGAACAAGGTTTGCAGACTTTGAAAGCTATCTAGGGGCGTGAGCAGTCTCCCAGGGCCCGGTCGAAAACCACGGCCCGAGTAGAACGAAAAGAAAAGATCGGAGTCGTTCACAGGAAAAGCGAAGACCGAAAATGCCTACTCCCCTGGTAGGGCTATTCAAAGCAATCCATCCCAGGCAAGGATAAAGACAGCTGAACAAGACCATGCGGATAAGAGAAGAGTTGTGTGATTAGATTTTCACTTGATCTGGAAGATCACCTAATAGACTGGCCTTACTTACTCTCCCCAGGAAGAGAAGGGAATCCAGGGGAAGTCGAAAGAGAACTTACAGGCTTTCCTCAAAGCTCACAGCTAGTCCTCCTTATTTAATATAATTCCCAAGCAGGCGGAGGTAAGGAATGACAAGGTCAACCTAAGCTTAGTCGAATTCTTCCCCTAGGTGAACTATCTTTCGCTTTCGAGAAGACAGTGAAAGCAGAAGACTAAGTCACGACGTGGAAGCTTTCAATTCAAAGAGAAGATTCACTAGCAAAGGGGCGAAGCGAAAAGTCTTCTCTACTTCTTTTTTTTTTCTTTCTTGTTATACCGTCCGTTCGTGCCAAGGGGCGATAGCGGTCCAATAGCTGCGCTTACATTCAATGGCATCGCTTATTCCTCTAAGCATGCTACCAGTCCTAGCTACGGATACTGACTATAGAGAACGTCGAATCAGAATCTCTTTCACTCCCGGCTGAGTCAACAAGACTTATGACAACAGACGGAAGAGCCCATCTTTTCTCTAGCCTTTCGGCTTCCCCTCCTATTTTCATTTCATTACCTACCTCGATGTGTTCTTTTCTTCACTATTTAGGTAGACTTTTCAGAGAGTTCTTTTTCTAGGAGTTTGCAGATTGATTCCCTGAGTCTTCTTCATCGAAGACTCTTTCCAAACAAGGAAAAGTCTCATTGAATGAGAAATCCCTATTCCTAGGGGAAGTTCTGCTCGTTTCACTTCCGTGGTTGAGTGATAAAGAATCAGATTGGCTGCTTCCAGACATTCTAATGAAGTTCTATCATTCCCAAGGGTAGACCCTGGTTTTTGTTTAATCTACGCCCAATTCTTGGCGTGAGAGTAACTGCCCCTTTTTCCCAATCAGCCGGGAAGAATCTCATAGTCAAGGAGAAGAGGGAAGAACGAGGGCAAGCATAATAAGAAGCAGTCATTGAAGAAAAAAAGACAAAAAGGAGCTGATCCGATGGATGAAGCTAACGATCAACGGAAACTACCGGCTATGAAGCTAGATGGCATATAATTATAATAAGGTTATGCCAATCCAATATAGATGGCAGGTGAAAGAATACCTGTTGCCCTGGATGTTTGGTGGCCGATGCACAATCTTTCTTGAAGCCGTCGCGCTGATAAGAAGAAGAGTTCTGAGGGGCTTTAATGGCTTATTAGATTAGCCAAGAAACTTCTTTGGATGTCTTGAAGAAAGAGTACCAAGCAAGAAAGGCTAATGGTGTCCGAGGCTTCTTACCTCTCCCCCTAACCCTAGGGTTAGGGTAGGGCGGGGGGTAACTTGCCTTTCCTACCCCACTTAGACAAGGACACTTATCGAATGCGAAAAGGTATTCTTGAAAGGAAGGAAGCGTAAAGCAGAGCCCCTCGACTTGGCTCGTAACCATTAGAGTCGTTTGCGCTTTCTGGGGAAGACTTTTCGATCTTTCTAAAATCTAGGTAAGTCGAAGGGTATTCCACAAGGGTATTCTCTGGACAAGAGGAACCGAATAAAGAGTGACGGTTTGGGCTAGGTCCTTGCGATCCTGCCACCTCTTGGCAAAGTAGGCTGATGGGCGACGCCCCCTCTTTTCGCAATGGTGTGGGGCGTCAGAGGCTGTTGCCCCGTGACCAACTCGAAGGGGCTGAAGTTCGAGGCAGAGCTTTTTGGTTGTTAAGTTATAGCAGCACTGAGCAACATCCAACAACTCCAGTCCTTCTGGTTTGCACTAAAGTGCCTTAAGTAGCCCTCGAGGAGTCAGTTTATTCTCTCCGGCTGAGCTTTCAAAGATATACCGACCATAGGTATCTTACCATCAGATACCGACAGTCGTCTTCTAACAAAACCGACCCCTTAATATCATCAATTTCACATAACATAAAAAAGCTCTTTTCATCATCAGAAACAACTGGATTTCCGACCTCTTGCATTGCATTACCATAACGAAAAGAAAAATGAATTATGAAAATAGAGATTGCTCTTGTGATTCGAAATGAACCTTTCTCGATGGAGGAAAGGAATAGCGATGGATTCCTATGGAGCATCCAGGAACAAGAAGATTCAATCGGACGACGAATTCTTACGTGGAAAAAGGAAATCAAAGATCCGCTTCCACGATTTCATCTATATCGAATCTTAATATCAGAATAGCTTATATAGTCGTCATGATTCAATTCATGAATTAGCCCACTAGAGTTCACTGCATTTTTTTTTATTTTAATATTTAATATAATAATATATAATATCATTCGTGTCTCTGTTACAACACGGCGAAACTCAATAATGATGAGAAAAAAGAAAGAATTTGGCTTTCTGGGGATTGTAGTTCAATCGGTCAGAGCACCGCCCTGTCAAGGCGGAAGCTGCGGGTTCGAGCCCCGTCAGTCCCGACCTAGGATCCAATGAATCGATCAATTCATTTCTCCATTTTCTGTGAAATCAAAGAGAGTCCAGTTGCCTCCGATGAAGTGCCTAGGAGAAGGTCTCGGACTCTCCAAGCAAGATAGGAACCGTCGAAGCCCCTTCATGGTACTAGTGGCATGCTTTACGGGCAATCTAAGGCAGCCTCTAATCTTTCTAATTTTTTTTTCCTCAAACCAAAAAGAAAGGCAACTATCAGATCTACAGACCGTGGAGCTGCAGTCAAGCTGCTCTTTGTTGCGACTTCTTCCTTTGCTCTATCTATAGACCCAGCCAGGATCAATGAATGACAGGACTATGGAACCATTCTACCTACTAGCTAATCCCAATCCGATGGCTTCACGAAGGGCGATATGCTAATACTGGGGTGGAAGATCTCGACGGAACGTGATCCAACCACAAAAAAGAGTATCCGATTTTTATTAAATATTAAAATCCTGAGTCGATGGATGGGAAGCATGGGCCAAGACAAGGGGAAGCTCCGTACCCACCAAAGCAAACGAAAACGCTTGCTCACAACCTTTTATGCCTTGGGGTGGTGCCCATTCTCTCTCTTAAGCCACGTCAGAGCTTGATCCGCTACCGATCAGGAAGTGCGTTCGGCACTCGTAATACTAGCGAGAAGCTTCCCTTGGGATTGTTTTCCCAGGCATCCTGCCCATAGATAGCGCGGACCAATCCTTCTTTCCACGCTCCCTTCTGGTTGGTTATTCTTTAGTAATGCATTTGTGCCTGACCCTTGCAATTCACTTTCAAAGGTATACTTCACCGCTGCTCCTGTTACCACCTAAATGACTACTCAAAACAACACACTTTCTTGGTCACGCTGATGGAGACTATTCGACGAATCCTAGCTTCCGGATCTTACGGAGAAAGAAAGGGCCAGGACAGAACAACAAGTGCGGAATCCCATCCTGCTGCAGGGATTGGAAATTGCGGAATATCAGGATGTCAGGCTCTTGCAAAGAAGGCAATTCATTCGTAGTAGGATATTGAAACCTCAAACCCTCTCTGTCAACAACATCGAAAAGATCTTGACGAAGGAGCTCGAGCTCTCTTCCATATTCAATTCTCGGAAGAAGATTCTCAGAAGCTGATTCTACGCATCAGACTAACTGGAGTTCATGCTTTCCTGCGTGAGACAAAGGAAGCAAATCATCTTACTCGGCGGGAAGGGAAATGTTGGACTTGTCCTCCCTCTCAAAAGAAGGTTAATTTCAGCTATAGAAAAAGAAAAATCACATTCTTCAATCGGCGAAGCCTCACATCCTGTTCCTGTTTCCTTAGACCAGGGAAGATTCGTTTCTTAATGAGAAAGAGGAATTGGGTGGAAAAGCTATTGATCCAGTTGAGACAGCTCATATATCGTACTTAACAACTCATTTGAATGCAGCTCATAATGCTAATTATAGCAACCGATCGATATCGTCTGATAAAAGATTGGCCCATCTGGACCTGGAGCTTTCTAAATTCCTTTCCTAAAGCTTTTGAAGAGAAGAAAAAGCGAATCTGAGCCATGCGATGCGAGGGAGGGCAGTGAGCGCTATTTGATAAATGAGGTAATATATGTCAGACTTGTCTGCAGGCCTCATCTTCGACAAGAGAAGGAGTGCCTCTTTCTCATGTTCATTGACGGAAGTCTTTGGCTAACAATTCCTACTTCTCCCAACCCAAAAAGGACTACCAAGGATAAAGCCAGCTATTCGAACGCTTAACACATGCAATTCTAGTTATATCCATTCAGGAGTCCAGTCCAAGCGTAAGCTAGATTCGTTTATTGACCTGAAAGCAAAGTCAGGCCACCGGAGGAGATCAGGGACTGACTTGACTTGATTCAAAGAGTTGGGCGAAAGCAGCATCACCGGATTCTAACAAAGGAGCTGGATTCATGTCAATTGAGTCAAAAGTCGAAAGAAAGAAGTCTTCCCTGTCCTACTAAGGCAACCAGGTGTGACGGGCCAGTGTCCCAACTTTCATAAGGGAGAGGAAGTCAAGCAACGAGACCTCAGTCTATTCAAAGACAGAAGCTTAAGCCACTGGTCCATCCACTCCCTTGGGTCTAGCATTCCATCCTGAATAAATAGGAAGACAGACTGGCTTAAATACAGGGGCAAGATCGTTCACTCGTTGCGTAACGAGACTACTTAAAGTGAAGTCGGAACTCGGGTTGGAAGGCTGGCTGAGCGAATATTCAAGTTGACAGTGTAATGGTGAGTATCCAATCTCTCCAATAAGAAGGATATACGCGCTTCTTCCTCATACAAGAATGAACCTATCCTTGCCCAGCTCATCTCACGGGAGGACACTATTGAGCCTAGCACTTCAACATACTCTAAAAGAGGCATTTCATATCTATCTCTCGTGCTAACAGGAGCCAACTACGGTATCTCATCATACAATTGACATTGCCTTCACATCTAGTTTACGTAAATAAGTATCGACGAAAAGGTGCATTGATGCCACGGTCCTACTGAAGTTCTCTACAGGCTAGCGTACTACAGAGAAAGGAGGAAATAATGGAATCTCTCCAGAAATCAAAACTGAGCTTTCGAAGTGGAGAAACTGCTCAGCGTGCGTTAGAATGACTTTGTCTCAGTGGAAGAGGGCAGAGCGTTTACACGAATGAAAGACAGGATAGGCCCAAGCAAAGAGCAGGCTTCACGAATGGGGGGGGCGGAAGCAAAGGCTAAGGGCGAAGGTACCAACGCAGACACTAAAGAAGATAAGGCAATTTAGTCATTTCTTCTCCGAAACCACTTTGGGTATTTCATTCATGCGGGTAGAAGAGATTGAAATGATCTCAAAAGTCGCTCTCACCTCGACCCTTCTTCTAAATGCTGTTTTCCAACAATGTAAAGTACACCTAAGGGATATAACTCAAATGGCGAAGAGGGAGTTTTTTGAGTATTCCGGTCACCCTCCGCCAACCGGATTTTGGGTGCCACATGGATTCTGAACATTGTTGCAGATGCTCCAACAGATCTTTGGCATCAACCTCTTTTCTGTGAATCCCCCCTTTTCTTTATCCTTCTTTATGTTCTTGCAACCAAAAGATAGTGATGTTGTTAGAATGAAGCTATGTTGTTATCGAGCATTATGTTGTTTATGAGGCTTATCTGTTAACAGGCTAGCCTGCCCCACTTTAAGGTGAGCTTTTGGAGGATAGTTTTCATTTCTTTCACCGCCTTCCCCGGAATCAAGGTCTCACGATGAGCCAGAGCATGAAGCTCATTCCCAATCCCCAGTGTCTCAAAGGCGGCTGGAGCGGCTCACTTACCACCATCAACTGTAAACTGATTCTGAGACTTCGGAATGGCAAAGATCAGAAAGGGGGCTTTTAGGCGTTAGGCATGAGAAAGGAAAAAGAAAGGGCATCGTTCTCGGCTGGCCGAACATTGGAGTCGGCGCTCTCCTCAACCGGATCAATTAAAACTTTTAAACTTCCAAAGCATTAACTCAAACGAGGAAAGTCCCCTCAACTTGATCACACAAGGCCAATCGAAAGGGCTTTCTTCGCTCGAAAGACGAAACTCAGCTAGCGCTTTCTTTCTATACGAGAAGAATCGTTCTCTATCTGATATTTGTTCTCGCTCGCGAAAGGCCTCGCTAGGACCGGGAACAGATCGAGACGGGAATGGTGAACCCATTAGGAATCGCTCATGACTGGATCGTGTACAACAACCTTAACCGCACACGCTTTTCTTTTTTTTGGCCTCCCACTTGACTTTAGTCCACCCGGCATAACCGCATTTCAACGAACTACATCGGAGTTGTTGTGAGTGAGAAACCACGAGATATCAGAAGATAAATGAAAGAATGGTGACGCATTAATAGATAGCATCGCGTCATTAACCGGTTTGATCGCAGGACGAGTTCTCCAGTGTGCATTTTATTATAGTACAAACCTATCGGACCGACACAGGTGAACGCGTACTCAGCGTCTATCTGGAGTGAATTGTTCTAACTTGATTACAGTAAATACGAGATTCTTGGTGGACCGGAAGATAGCAATCCGTCTCTCTTGCGTGCCGTATCTCTTTTCCAAAATCTATCTTTAGGGGGGATAAGACGTAGGTTAAGCCGGCAACTCCTCATAGTCGAAGTTCCCATCCCCTTTAGGTTTACGAGAGATTCGGGTACGGAAGAAGAAGAAAAAAAGGGAGTGGAGTCCCTTATCACCTGACAATACGGATCGAAAAGTCGGCCCCAAAAAAAAGAATCTAGAACTACCTTTACACTATAATCATTAAGTCAAGCCGGCATAACCGCCCTATACTAATAGGATAATTCAATTCGGATCAGCTCGGGCTCCACCGGAGAGGCGAAGAAGAAGGCAATAAGCGCTCAGATTGGACCAACCTTAAAGGTTCGCGTCATTATCCTCTTGGTCCCGACTAGAATCAGGCTTCTCTTGAAAAAAGGTAAGGAGTTATTCGATCTAATAAAATAAGGTTTTAACCCTAGCGCCTAAGTAACCCCCGTATGGTAGGAAGAAGAGAAAGGCGGAGGAAAAAAAAAAGCGATAAGCGAACCGGATTCTCGGGCGGTAGAAACCACCAATAATGTATATAGAAAAATGGGTACTACCTATATTAAAAAATAGATACCTGAAAATCATTCTGTAATAACTATGTGACCATGAAGGGAGTAGTTGATTCGTTCCAATTCATTGGTTGGTTTAATCCGGTATAAATATCATAATATGACGGGATCGTCGTCTTGACAAAGATGAATAGAAAAAATTCTTGGTAACAAGAAGCATTTTTTTTTCCCGAACCGAAGTCTTTGACGAAAAGTTTTCTATTTCTAATGGATTGGTCTTTACTGCAAGAATATGAATGACTCGCTATTCACTCGCGAGGGTCATAATAAAATAATAAGATTATGTAGGAGAGATGGCCGAGTGGTTTAAGGCGTAGCATTGGAACTGCTATGTAGGCTTTTGTTTACCGAGGGTTCGAATCCCTCTCTTTCCGCCAGTGGAAGTTGCAGGCCTTTTTCTTTTTTTAAGATGGTAAGGAGGAGGGAAACTTCATAACATACCGAGATTGATTCATTTCACCGGATTCCTAGGAAGTGACAATCTCAGTTGAACAAGTAGATCAAGGGAAGGTCAAAGTCAACCGCGGAATGACTCGCTGATACTTAGAGAGTTGCTCGCTCTCGTTCAAAGAGCAAAGAGAAGACAAGAAAGCTAATCCGCTCCGTCCGCTCTTTCTGAAAGTTCCCTCCGGGGGTCTGACCCTCCGCTACCTAATATTCCCGGCTAACCGAATTCATGTTTTAGTTTGGTAGGCCCCTCCGATTCAACTCGGCCCCTATCCCCACTATGATCCCTTTCTTCTCCTCGGTTCTCGAAACCTTTCTTTTCAACTAGCTTTTCGTTCTGCTTTGAAATTGCCTTTTTTTTTGTTGTCGGGTTTGTGCTCCATAAATTGGAACGTTTTCCCGGTATTTTTGATAGAAATTAGCAGAAAAGAAAAGGGCGGGGACGAAAGAAATAACCATAGCAGATGCATCGGATAGACGTCAGGAACTTTGTTTTACTGTCAGATTTGCATTCCCCACATCTCATTGGAACGAGGCTACTCTTTTCCATTTGAGATCAAAATCGGGGTAGAACAGAAAGGGCTATGGACCATACAAGACTAGCAAAAAGAGAATCAAAGAGCCCTACCGGAAGGAGCATTTCCGAACTCAATTACAGAAGGGGGAGAAAAAACGTCACTTCTACAATTCAAAACCATATCTCTTCTCCGGAGTCAGGGAAGAGTACCAAAACAGGTGTTTTCCACTCATATCATAAAAGACTCCTATTCAGCTACTTCAACCATTTCCAACAAACTCTCAACTTATTTCTTTTCTCTTCTTCTTTCAAGGTCTCGTCCCGCTGGAGCTGCTATTTAAATTACATCATATCGGTGTCAAGTCAAAGAAAAGAATCTTCCTTGGGCGCATTCTTCGATGCTCTCGAAAATCAAGAAAGGGAAGCCCCAAGAAAGAAGGTCACCCAAAACTCCTACTTTCAGTGTGGCCTTCGAAAAAGTTGATTGAAGTAGGGCGGTGTGCCAGCAGAAAGAGGGCTTGAAGCTCTCCTGTTGTCCCCTATGGTGAAAGGTAGTCCGAGTGGCCTACATATACATATAAAAGTAAGTAGGGCACCATGTCTGACTGGTCGTTGAACTATCAAAGAAAAGGTGGAATAAAGAAGGATTTGCCACAGTGTGCTTATTGCATATCGCGGCATTCTCCCTTGAGGCCTAGATCCTTTGTAGAGATTCTCGCCTAATATCTGGAAGGAATTGGAACTCACTCGAGAACGGCTCTATCAGACAACCTTCTAGGACCTTCCCAAAAAAGAGACTTTCGATGTCCCTCTTAAGAATCCATTTAATTTAAGCGATCTAAGTGAAAAAATATCACCCCTGCTTTCTCTACGCTTGACTTGAATTAGGAAATGAAAATCAATTCAGATGCGAGCAAGAACTATGGATCAACCTAGTTTTAAGAAGACTATGCTACCAACGAATGTGGCCCTACCCAGAAAGAGTAGAAAAAGGCTTCCCCGTGAGGAGGCGGACACTTATTCTTATCTAATCATGCGAGTTCTAGCAGTCCTAGGGAATTTCTTTGCTGTCTCGGACTTGGAATCTTCCTATTAGACGATCCTTCTTTTCGGACGCACTACCACGAGCGCTACCTTTTTAGCACTTCGCTTTCATGCACTACAGCTCTTGATGAGCCTGCGTGGTCTTAGTCAGGTAAAGTAAAGGCCGAGAAAGAATGTAAACGGAGAATCGCCTGATGCTGAATCCATATAGAATAAATGAGCACACTGGCCTCGAGAGAATAGCCTTGCTGCACTCTACGAAGATATGAGTCCAACGATCCACTAAGAACCATCGTCCCTTTCAAAAACCCTCCACACGTCCGCGATGCATATAAGACATTACTTCACTTATCACTTTGATAGATGAAGAAGCTTTCTCCGCCAAGGAAAAAGAAGTTCGATTCAAAAGCAGACTTTAGGCTAGCATGTACTGTCTCGTGCTTAGTCTGGCAACTCTATATCCTTTTCCTTAATGAAATTCTCGCTCAGGAGGTACATGAGGGCTTATTTGGATTGGAAGTGACTAATCAAAAGCATAGCATCTGTAACTAGTTAGAAAGAAGTCTATTAGAAAGTAGAATACCATCGGTGCAGTGAGAACCATCTTCTTCTTTTTCTTATAAAGAAAGAGGCCGGAGGAAAGCCAAAAGTGCCCTATACCAAAACGATCGAAAGAGAAAATATTAGGTGTAGGAAGGCTACCTGATCAGTGAAACGAAGGACCCAAGGAAGGTGGTCCTGAATCCTGAAAGCAGAGTTAGGAAGAAAAAAGTAAAATGATAAGATGCCAGTTTAAAAGGTCCGTTATTTCGTGCCCCATTTTTGGATCAGTGAAGAATGTATTAGAAATTCGGTGTCCAAGTGAAGTGAAACGACGCCATCAGAAGCACAACAATGATCTCTCGAGTCGGGATGATGGCTATTCATTGAGATAATCTGATGCAGACTGGCAGACTTAATGGAGCTAGCGGTAGTTAGTAAGATTTGGTATCTTTATTGGCTTTAGTAGGCGCAGGAATTACATGATCTACAGATACAGAGTTTCCTTCATCTGATGGCATTTMAACAATTGGCATTGCCTCATATTCAAGGAGTATGCGCGGGAGTAGACATATAGAAATCGACATTGAAAGTCAACGGGTACTCGTCAGGTAGTATTCCCAAACCTCGCATTGTAAGCTCAGATTGGGTTCAGGAAGCTAGGCAGGAGCCCGGTGCCATCTCCAAACTTCTCTCCATCCTCAGAAGGAAAGTCGAATCCCAGGAGCGACGGGTACATCTGAAATAGGTTATGATGAGAGAGGGGGTGAGCGATGGATAGCTTTCATTGAAGATACCGGTTCTTTATTCCTAGATGGCGAGAATCAGCCCTTTTCAGCGCTTTGGGTATAGCATATATGTTGGTGAGAGAATGGATTTTAGAATCAGAATTCTCTATTTCTAAGTAAAGAAATCCAGCATTCGAACTAAAGAGATGCATGAATACATTTCTTTCTCGATGCGGATCACAGCCTGGTTTCGTAGCCAAGGGGGGCCGAATAGAAGTCTTCCTCCTCACGCTTTCTACTAGTCGGATAGGTAGCTTCTGCCTATAGGATAGGCCCGTCTTTGCGTTTAGGCTGGATACATTCCTTTCAAAGCAAAATCATTAATTTAAATTATAGAAAGCCCTTGGTATGACCTTATCTTCTCCTGGTGCAACCTCTCTCTTTTCTTCGGCATAGCGATCCCTATTCTCCATTGAGTGTTTCGTACTTCCCATTTGAACCCGCACTTGCGACTTCTTCAAAGTGATTGTATTCGGCGGCATAATTGTATTGATAACGACTTTCTCACTTAAAAGATTGGATTTTAGCCCAGAAGCTGCACGAGGAGATAACGGATTTTTGGATCCACGATTTTGCTTTCATTTAAGGATTTCTTGTCATCAAAAAGGCATGATTCTCTTTCTTGGTAATAGGTGGAAGTCAGCCGGGGAAGAAGGGCATTCGATAGCAGCTACTTTTGTGCTTCACATCTTTCCCGTTCGTATCTTAAGAATTTCATTGCCTTCCCCATTCTTTCACTAGTCTCAGTCCGAGTACAGAAAGGGTATCCATTTTATTTTAAGAGAGTATACAAGGGTAGACCTCTTTGGTAACGGTATCAAGTGATATATGATTTGATTGGATTTTCTTTTCGTGGAGAGATCTTTTCCTCACTTCATGCTTGAAGGGAAGGGTTAGGACCTGACCTGCTCTTTTAGAATCGCTTCTCCGTTCCAGGGCTCGCCTTCGCTTTGATTATTATGCTACCTAACTATAGCGGTGGAGCCAATACGGGATCCTTTCCATAGTCAGGTTCCCTAGGCGCTGCTTTCCTTGTTTTTACCTTCCTGGTTGTTTTTAGTTGGAATGTAAGTCCCTGGGATTTCTTCAGTCTTCCCTGCGGTTCACGTGGAAGTCTCAGTAGTTGCATTACCGTCGCTTCACGATCTAGTGGGAGAGCCCTTTCTTTACAGTTGGAATTTCCTTTTAGCCAATTGCAGCTCTAATCTAAGGCAAGCAAGAGGAGAGGTTCTAGGCCTCTAGCCAAGAGTACCTTTTAAGCGCAAGCAGCGGGCTATATATAAAAGCAAGTGGAGTTGCAGTGATAAGCTAACCTCATGGACCAGTTTGCAGCGATCTACTTTCAGTGCTTCTTGGAGGGAGTCATTTCCTTTTGAGTGCTAGTGAGTTTCTTCTTCTGGGTGAGTGGAAGTTGTAGTTTTTTTACCTTCTAGACGGTTTTCTGCGGTTCCCCTTTTCCGTCAGTTGGGGTTGGATTCCTTTTGAAGGTAGGAGTTCGTTACAGGCTCAGGTATTTTTTACAGCATATAAAGTTTTAAGGTAAGCGCTGTGCTAAGTTTATAAGTCCGTCTATGTCGATTCAATTGCAGTTATTCGCCTTTCTTGCGAGCCAGAAGTTGTAATTGCTTTCCTTTCATTCAACCTCTCCCTGTCATGAGCTATCCTAAGCCTTTCTTTCGTCCTGCCATTCTTTCTGCTAGCTATCTAGTGGGAGAAAGAAGCCCATACTGTTGGAGTGCTAGGCTGACGCCCTTTCCTTTCCCTAAATTTTCTTTGCCTGCTTCTCCCGTTTTCGTTCTTTTGCGCAGGGGTATGACGGGTTAGCCTCAGAAGGGCAACTTTTTGGATAAGGCGGCGGCCTTCTAACCCTCGGCCTATCTGGTCCCGTGCGGATCCCTTTAGTTTCTATGGTCTTACCTTCGCGCTCACTTGGCAGACTGTCTCCGTCAGAGATGGTTTCAGACTCGACCTGGAAGAGGGAGCATGAATTCAATCCATCCTGGGGTTATTCAAACTATTTCCTTTCTCACGAATTGGATTTGAACCCATATCAAGCTTCGGGAATCCAATGGAATCAGAATCCGCAGCTAGGGCCAACCTTATTGTATTCGCTTGGACGTACTGACTAGATCTGTCTGCTTTCCTTGTTCGGGAATCCGGGTTGGAACTTACCTTTCATCTAGCTTATCACATGTTAGGTCAATCCCTTCCACTGAGCACCAAACTCATTCCATCAAACGGGTGCTTCAACCTTTTTTGAATGAGTCGAGAAATTGCTTATGGAGAGAACGCCGGTTCCACTAGATCGGAAGTTGGTTTAGCTATAGATTGAAGCACCGTTCTATTGCCTCCTATTGGATCCTCGAGTGAATGAAGGAGTCTGAATCCGCCTGGCAGCGCAAAGCGGTTCCTAAGCGAATGATCAATAGGTATCTTTCTGCTTGCCCCACTTGGCTAGCTGCTTTGGCTAGTGATTCCGAAAGGTAGATCAGGTGTAAGTAAAGCTAATAAGCTCCTCATTTTGAGTAGTTGATTGTACTAGTCGATACGACTAGTGCAGAGAGTAGAAAAAGGAAGATGGCAGAGCTCAAGGAAAGAACTTGTTTGAGACGAAGAACATCAAGTCAATAGACAAATAAGGGCAATCAAAGAGAACGGATCCCATTGAACCTCCGTCTTTCTTGGCCTTGATCCCATGACTGAGACCACCCTTGACTGATCTACTGCCATTGGAAGGTTAGCTTCCTAGATTCCTATGTAATGTACGAAACGCCTGGGATTGCCTTCGACTAGGAATGAATTCATGGGGACAGATTTTCTTTGTTAGAGTAGGAATAAGGGCGAATAAGACCTATATATGAGCATGACCGAGAAAAAACCCAGACGAGAGAGGGTTGGCAAGGGCCAATTGCTCTGACTTCTCTTTTTAAGATATTTCGAGTTAGGTTTAGGCACTCCATCTGATTCGACGATCTGCTCCGTGCGTTCCATAATGCTTTCCCATTTGGTCTCCTCTATACTAGAGGCCTCAGGATTTCCACTAGCCATGACTTGATCTTTGAAAGAAACCGTGCTCTGATACCAAGTCAGGTCTTTTTCCTCAAGTCATCAAGCGTCGTGCCAAAGTCGTGTTGCGTAACGAGTCTATAAGCTGTCGGTCCGCCGCAGCAGAGTCATTTCCCTTTACACTTAGCTACTTGCAAGAGCACACACACAAGGCAACAAAAAATCTAAGCAAGCCGCAGAATTAGAAAGAGAGACCAAGCCCAGCGCTCTCTTCAAAGCGGTATGGTTCTAGCTACTGCTACTAAAGAAGTGCGAAAGTTTCTCCCTTTTCATTCTCCGCTGGGCCAGACAACGAGACTAAGATCAGGAAGAAAATGGGTAGGTAGAGTAACGTTCTTGAGGGCAAGCCTCCTTCGTCATCAAAATTGGAAGAATTCGATAGGAAACCTTTTCTTACCCTTTCTTTGTTACGGATCTTTTTGTTCAGGGTCAATAACTTGAAACTGCTCTTGGCATGCCTACTCGAATGTAGTCAACGTGTCTCGGAAGATACTGTGTAAGGAACTGAGAAGGCGACGGTTGGCATTTTCCCCTCTACTTTCATTTGAGGATCGATTCTCTATTCCCCAAAGGGAGCTCTTTCTGACCCTTACACCATAAATACCAGTTTCCGATCGGACAAGAGAAGCAATTCGAGTCACCTTCTTTGTTAGACCGACAGACCGCGTGAGACCCAGTTGCGAGCAATAGCGTCTTACACTTTCCCAAAGACCAATACACAAGCGATTCGCCATAGTCTAATCGATCACGGAGGACAGCCAATGACCGAGCTCACGGTGGGAGAAAATCTTCTAGTTGATCCTAAACAAAGGATATCTTTTCCCATCATACGTACCGAACGTACCGGAAGAAGAGCTTGTAATACAGGTCTTAAAGAGACAACATCGATTGTTATTGTTTCGCTTTCGTCAGTAGCGAATTTAGCGTATGGCCCGAAGGGCTTTAGCCGATGGTTGGACATTCACATTCAGTAAATTAAGGTAGTAGAGCTCCTCAGGACCTTAGACTTAGTTTTAAAAGTTGGGCATCGCTAGAAGTATCAAAATCTAGCAGCAAGCACAGAGCAGGTATAATTGCCATAATGGCCTTGTGTGGTGGCGATTGAGTTGCTCTCTAGGCTCTTGTCTGAGACATTGTTTTCTTACTCTTTAACTCGCATTTATGCTTTCATTCACACACCTTTTTTCTTTTTCCTGCCCTTTCTCCAACTGCTAGAGCTTGCCTTGCTTCTGTTCCGAGGCAGGAAGTGACGCGCATAGGATCTGCGCGCTCGGTGGTGCGTGCTAGGTGAGCAAACTGAACGAGCCTTGGCTTGTTCGTAGCCAGAAGGTATGTTGGTTGCAGCATGGCTTCCATAACCTTCCTCCTTTCATCATGTGGTTCCACGTTATTAGGGCTTCTATTAGTACCCGTGTGCTTGTCCGGAGCGTGGATTTCTTCCCGGAACTTTTCTTTATGTAAATAGATGATTAGATTATCGTATCAAGTGTGAAACCCTCCCTCCCCTATGGGATATGGGATTCAAAAATGAGACTTATCTAACTCTAACGCCAATAAGAAAGGATGGTGTAAGTGGGTAACAAACCACACCAAACAGGCCGTAGCAAGCAGAAAGGAACTAAACTAGGGGTGGCCAGGTGTGAAGAGAAAGAGAGCGTACAACAGACATAGTAGCCAACTCATAGAAAGAGCAGGGGCGCTAGCTTTGAAACAAGGTAAGAGGAGGAGGCTCCAACTCAATAATCATTGTTTTAGGATTTTTATTTAATTTAAAAGGTACAAACCACCGGATGTCGAAGAATTTTCGTAGTGTACCAGAGTATCCTGTTACAGAGGTCTACCGTCACGGATAGAGAAATTGAAGCTTCTATGAAGAATAAGTCTTTCATATCCTCCAAGTGAGACGATCTAAAGCCTGCGGAAGATGCCTAACTTTCCATAGAAACCTAGGATGGTTAAGGTCCCCATTCCACCTGCTGATCAATGGGTGTCTGCTGTCCAGAAATCCAAGTCTGAAGTCTGAAAAGAAGGCTGCAGAAGCCGTAGGGGCACAGTTGATGATTCAATTCCTGAAAACCCGAAACTCAGACTAAGAGCTGATTCTAGGGATAGGGATTCGAGATCAGTCTTCTTTAGAAGACCGGTTATTCCAGCAAAAGCTGATAGGCAAAAAAGAGATTTCCTCTTTCCTACTCAATGTCTGTCAATGTAGGTATATAATGGGCTTAAAAGGCTTAAAGACGTACAGCAGTACCCAGATGCTAAGGTAAGGAAAAATCTTGCACAAACTATTCGTCATCAAGAGTCAGAGGGGAGGGCGTCTTATCTAGCTGCCTATTCTATTCCGAAACAGGGGATTCAATAGCTGCCCTGCCTCTTCGAGAACATCTGCTCGTGGGTATCTTAATCTCTGCTTGGCCTTAGGAAGTTTCCTTTGAATATGTCACTTCCGGGAAGAAGGGGATAGATTCTCTTGCAGCTTCTTCTAGGCTGCACCTGACACAAAAATTCTAAACCGTCTGTTTTGTTTTCAAGCTCCCTAGCTACTAGAACTAGAGGAAGGGCTCTTTCTGTTGATCACGGGATCTACTCATAGCCTACTTTCCTACCCTTGTTGTGATGAGACCTTATGCCGTGAAGTCAACATAGGATGAATGCCCCTGGGCTTAGGAGCTCGTTGCACTCTTCTTTTCTCTTTTCACGACTAAGCCAGAAAAAGAAAGAGGTGCTCTCCTAGACGTGGACCTTCAGATGGGAATAAACTCTCCCTTCTAGTCTAGAAATCTGGCTATCCCCATCAAGTTATAAGTAGCTTACTCGACGATCTCGATACCAAACGAAGGAAGTTATGGATTAATGGGGCTAGGTTCGCTTTCCGGAATTGTGACCTCTTATTCTTAACAAGATCGTAGAGCGACACAAGACAAAGTGACCCACATCGATGTATAGAGTCTCCACCCTTTCTTGCAAGAAAATTCATTCTACCTGAAGATGCAGAGTACCAAGGGCTAGACGGAAGGAAAGAGTAAGCCCATTTTCCCAAGTGGAGGAAACGTGACTCAAAAGAAAGAATCCCTATCTCCAAAAGAGGAGCAATACAAACCGCAGCTATTGAAAATAAGCGATCTTAGCCCTTGATGGTATGGCACGTTGTTGGAAGTTTTTTCGGAAGAGAAGTGGGCAAGGAACCATCCAGATGAATACTTTTTGAGTTCCCGGCTCCCGGCCTTAAAGAATGAATAACTGGCTCAAAGCGTAGTGGATTTTTTCCTCCTACCATTGCTAATGAATCCACTGGTATTGGACTGCTCTCAAAGGCGACGGGGGGATCCCTTTTTTCTTTTTTCGATCTCCGTAGAAGGGAAATGAGACTCATAAGCCTTTTTGTAAATCCACTCCCAAAAACTAGGAGGGGAGGCCAATTCATTTGGCTATTCTGTCACTTCAGAAAAGGCAGAAGGAATAGCTGCAGAGGAACTCGCTTCATCACTACATTCTATCCCATCTAGTGAATCTCTCCTTCCTTATGATTGGATTGTCGAAGGCAGCCCTTTTCAAGTCCTGGAAAAGGTTATGAAGAAAGGCTTTTGAGACACTACGAAGCAAGTTCAGTCAGCGCATAAAGAGTCCGCTAGTGTAGTTGACTAGTAGTACCATTAGCCTTACCGTTCACTCGAAAGAACCGTCGGGAACAGCCCTAGACCTTACCTTGGTGACCATACCAGCCCCATCTTTCATAGCAATCCAAAAGGCTGAGAGATCTTTCTATGATAAAACACAGGACTCTCCTCTCCCTAGAGATTCTCAAGTGCAGTCTTCCACTCAAGGCAGGAACCACTACTTAGAGTCCTGGACCACTTCATTTAGGAAAGTACCTCTTAGTGGCATCTAGGGGCATCCCTGTCAACCTAGGAAACTCTCTTTCTAACCGAGAACACGCCTCCCTCCTCTCCTTCTGGTCACTCGTTCCTCTTGAGCTGCGAATCCGGGACTTTCAGTTCGAATCCATGGCAAGACAAAGGGGAGGATCCTTTTCTATTTGAATTTGACTGCCTGGCCAGTTCATTGCCTGCTTGGTTTCCTCAAACCACTTACCGGTAAAAAGAACATAGCCAAGCCAATTCGGCTATTTGTTGGCATTCCATTCCGAGTGAGAGTTCCTTTCCATCCGACACAGGAAAGCAAGTTCCTTTTCCATCTTAGTTACGGGAGGTCACGATCCAACACAGCTGCATTTCTCATTCCAGGAATGAAGACAAGGAACCATGGACTGAGAACTTCGTTCCTTGCTTGTAAGCTCGATCAATGACTAGGCATCTTCTAGAATTGATTGATTGGGAAAGCTGGTTCAAAGCAAGGATTTCTGTAGGACGGCCATTCAATTAGTGGTTTCACTTTCAAGTAGTGGATCAACTCTTTCCTAATAATCCGAAAAATCAGAAGCAGAGTAGGAAAGCCCTTTTTCTATGGTATGGAGAAGGAAGCGGAAACCACCATTCGAATAAAGGGCGGCGGATGGCAATAGATAAGTAAGGGTTGGCTAAGCACTAGCTACCTAGCTAGAAGGAAAGGGCAGCCCTTATCTCAATCTCATGCCTTCCTAAATTAAATAAAGGCATAACTAGAGTCATTCCTCTGCTAGTAGGAGCATATCTGAGTACAGAAATGATTGTGTAAGAGAATAGGTTGTTATTGGTCGGTCCTAAAGGTAAGAGTAGGTTGCTCCTCTGTTCCCTACTAATTCTAATTGCGTAAGAGCCTAGTTTTCTCTTCCCTCTGGGTGAGTCGCTTCTTTCTCCAGCAGCTATTGCTAAAGTCGGGTTTGGGTCTTCCCCTGGTGGACGTAGAGGCATCGATCGACAGGGTGCTAATCTAATAAGGGCTGGAATAAAAACCTCATCCTCCATTCCCTCCATGTCTTCAATATCAGTTACCACAAACTGTTCCATAATTCAGTATCCCTCATTGCACTCTGTACTGCTTCCTTCAGCTCACCAACTGTAGCATAGGGTGGAACCACTATAAGCTCACCAGGCTCCCTCGTCAACTCATATTTTAGCTCTCTTGAACTTGGCATCAATCGGCAAATGAATCTCATAAATTGATCATCTTCATCCTTAAAAGGTCACTCCTTCACTGCTTGCTGTCCAAAATTTCCCGAGTCGCCAACTCAACCAATTTTGATTCCGGGTAACCCAATACAATAGTAGTACATTTGTATACAAGTAGACGACATCACTGTAAACATCAGCCCCAGGCACTAGAGCAGGTACTGGAAGTGGCTCAGGAACTATTTCAGGTTCCGGTTCATTGATCAGAACACGATTACCAAGCTCATGAATCGTGTATTCCAAAACCCGAGTGGATGGGTTCACAGCACGACAGACAATGTGACTTCCAACGATTACATTGTTCATTGATTTCAGCACATAGTCGAGCAAACCCGTATCACCAATGTGCAGCCGAGCTGCGTCTCGCACTTCCTGCCGACTCATCCCGCCATGGCTAAACTTGTTTTCTTTCTTTTCTTTCAATGCATTAAGAATGATTTGTGCTGCATATTCGAATCTTCTTGCAGGCCATCCGCTATCCATATTAGCGATTGCAGTAGTGAAATTTCACCGTTCTCCTTATCCTTATAATGAATGGGGATTCAAAGGTGCTGGATCGGTTCCTTAGAGTCAAAAATTTGCTTGCCGAACCATATAGTTTCCTATGAGTTGCGGGATAAAACCTTGCTCTTTCTTATTTTACTACATCACAGAAATTCTAGCCTAAAGAACCTAGCCTCAGACTCGTTCGCTTCCCCCATGAGAATGATGTCATCTGCTTACTGTCCGTGGTTGATTGCTTGAACATTTGGGGCTTTTTCACACTTGTTGATTGGCCTAGGCTTAGACCACAGATACTTGCTGATAGAATCTGTGATAAGAATGTGAACAAGTAGGGGGACAGTGGGCATCCTTACCTGAGTCCACGACTCACCTTTAAGAAATCTGACGGTCTGCCGTTGATGGGGCAATCCAAGGCCCTTTGATACATGCTTTGATCCGGAGAAAAAAATGAAATAAAATATGGCAGCGGAACTTTTTTATTATTTATTTATCTATACTGGCTCTAGTGCTAGTTGTGTTGTTTAATCAATGGAAGTAACATAGTGCGGTAGCTCAGCCATTTGCAGCGAAGGAAGGATTAGTTGCGTAAGAAAAGGTGAGCATTACAGCGGCTTCCCCCCCAAAAAAAGGGGTTTTCCGGTTGATTATGTCATTTCTCTCTCTCTGGTATGATGATTTTCTAGCCATATTTATAGAAGGCGAGTGCGAAACGGTAGGCGGCTAGTCACGCCACATTGGGTACTGCCAAGTACGCTTTTTGAATAAAAAATTCTCTTATTTTCCTGATATTACTGTAAACAAATTGATATTTGTTTTTTACCATGCCCATGGTTGAGGGCTGTGATCCCTAGGTGTCGTAGAAAGAGGAACTACCACTGACTCTGCCGTGGAATCAAAGACTGACTCACCACTTCGAATTGAGGATTTTTTTTAACTGAAAGGTGCTTCCTCAACCAGATAATTAGGATCTACCAATCGATTGGCTTGTCAGGAATGGGGATCAACCCAATATCCATTTACCGGATAGTCTTTCTTAGCAGCTAGTAATCTACGATGCTACACTTGAAGCTTTCAGAGAGTCCTACTGTCGGCTCATCTTCTATCTAAGACCTCCGGATGCCTGAAAGCTGCTGTTTTATCAGGTCTAGTTGCGGTTCGCTCTTTCACTTATTCGGTCAAGCAGCTTCACTCCTCTCCCTCTGGTCGAGCTGCTACGCTCCTTGGCAGTCAGTCTCCACCCCTGACCCCATTCCTTCTAGCTCAGGAACTTCTATTTTGAATCTGAGTTTCTACCTTTCCCCGTTCCCGTGTAAGCTATTCCATGCGATGTCTTTCACAAAGGTACAGGGATTTGATAATCGATAGAGCTGGTGAATCTTTTCTTCCCTCGTAGGAACTTGGTCTCTCTAATACATCAATCAATATGGTCGATAGATCAGGTAGAAGATCAGCTGCTACTCTCGCTGTCTTCGATCGGCTTCAAAGCTTCTTCACTTTTTGCGCTTAGCACTTCCACCGATGCCTGACTTTCGTCTATGTATGGGTTAGATTAGAGAAGCAATCCTCCTTCTATCCTATCAACTAAGCTCTTCTTCGTCTTTCCCCTGAGGAGGTCAAGAATTCGTCGATTCCACATCCCTTGATTCAACTATTGGAAGTGCTGTTATGATCGATTTGGCTTCTCCTCTTCATGAATAGCCTGGGCACTTATATTCTTAATAAGAGTATACAGGTCCGTCTTTGACCGGTTCGGGACTCGTTCTATGACCGTACTCCCCTCCCATGTTTGAGGAGTCTGAGAAAGCTCTTCGTCCGACGCGGATACGAGCTTCTTCGATTGGACTGTTACATAGTAAATGCGGCTCGGAACAGCTATGAGGCACTGAGCCCTTTAAACTTCGCTCTTTGAGCCGTTTTCTGCTCAAGTGGCTTGGTTGCTTTCTGGCTTGATGAAAGATAGGTTGAAGTCTTAGAGTTAGACCTAAAGGCTGCTCCTGCTGATGAAGAAAGAAGGCTTTCTCCTACTGCGCGGACCCGTCCCCGAATCCGAAATGGCTACGGCTACCTAAGCTTGAAGTCGAGTGTTGGGGCAAAGAGCCGAACTACTGATAAAACTTCGGGCAAGCGACTGAGGAATGAAAGATAATGTTCTCCGCCCTGAACAAAAAGATCTGAAAATAGAGTATGTGAAGATGTCTACTCTACTCCCTTCTTTCTATCGACATCCCTATCTGTCATAGAATTTCATTAAGCATATAGCTCGGGCTCTTTCGTTCCGAAACCGTAACCTTAGGAAGTGCGGGTTAACTTGAGCTAATGGCTGGCGCCTCTGAAGCCTCTGAGCTTCTAGCTAAAGACTATTCTCGGTACTCCATCAACTCAATGAATTGCGTAGAAAACGATCAGGTGCTCATCCGCCTCTCGGCTTCCTGATCTTCACTGGTCGGAGGCTAAGAGCTTTCTTTGACTCTGAGTCATATGGGATGGGTCCCTACTCTCACTATGACATAGTGGCCCAACGGTTCCTATGAAAGTCATAGCCGGACCTACTCTCCTCTCGCCGATGGTTTGAGAGTTGCGTTGGCGTGACGCTAATCTACTGATATTCGAGTGCTTGAGTTTCACTCATGTAGAGATAACGAAGGGAAAGGGCATTTGAGGGAGAGCCCAACCCAAGGGAAGGGGCAAAGAAAGGACCTGAGCACATTGACATCGAAGAAAAGGCCAATGAAAATAGGGAAAGTCCTATTCAAGCCGCTTTACCGACGAGGTTAAAGAGCGGTAGCCCCTCCTTCGAGCAAGCAAGCGGCACTAAAAGCAGGATGAAAGCAAGCAAGGAGTGTAAGCCACTTGCCCGATAGGGTAAGGAGCGGAGACCCTTCCTTCATTCATTAAGTTTAGGGAGTCAGGGATAACAGAGGAGCAAGCCCAAACAGAAGCAACAAGAAAAAACAAAGCAAGAAAGAAAACAGCTCTTTGTCTTACTGTGCCCGAGGAAGGGAAGAAAGAAGATGACAGACAAAGCACAACGGAGGAATGAACTTCAAGCATGGAGGGGGAAAGTAACGGCACTCAAAGCTGTCTTCCATCAACCAAGCATGAAACAGAAGCCATGGACTAAGATGACTGGACAGGAGCGATAAGCAGCTATCAGCCACTCGAACCAAGTTAGAGGTTTTTTTCATGAGAGTCTTTCTAACATTCTTCACCTGAACCCGGGAACAGCTTTGACTTAGATACTCTATTGTCAGATAGTTGAATGGCACCGGGAATGGATTAGGGAGCAAAGGAGATTAGGGAAAGTCGAAAGCCCTTTTTCCAACTGAGAGGGGCAGGAGAAGGATAGAAAGGTAGTTTCCTCCAGCAAGAGGGATGACTTCTTCCTTTCCGCAAATAACAAGCGCTTTTCTTCGCCACATCGCGTATAACGGGAATCGAACCCCCCTGCTGCTGGCGGGCGGATGGAGAATGTTCAACTTCGATCTTGTTAGGAGTAGGTTTTGGCTTTCCCCTTTTATGTTATTAGTAAAGCGCTAACGCCCTATCTATAGTAAGGGGCTTTTTCAATAAGGCTCGCGTAGGGGCGCTCACGTTTTTTTGGCTCTCTTCGCTTCACTAGCCTTGATTGGTGGATGGAAGTTCCGAGGATAGTCTGGTGGTATCGTATAGTTGATCACGGCTGCATTTAGGAGTAATAAGTTCCTCACACTTTTCATTTCATAATCATAAAAAAAAAGAAAAGTAGCCTAGGGCGGATCCCAGATATGCCAGTTGATTGATTCGACTCCATTTTAAAGATTGGGTGAGTGTTAAGTGTACCGGTGTAGCCTATGCGAAGCAAGCCTACATAGGGATCGAAAAGAATGCATTGTATTCTAAATGAGATGAAAAAAAGAGAAAAGGAACGAAGGGATGAATCGGCGAAGAATTAGGATGGGCTGCTGGTCGAGCTAGCTCTAATCGAACTGTGACATCACGTAAAGTAAGTGTCAAGCGAATATAAAAACTAAAAAAGAGCGCCGTGCTAGAGTGCAGGCGCTTCAGCAACGGGAAGGACATAGCTTTTGAATCAACGAAGCACTCTGTCAGCAGAGAAGTTTGATTTCATAAGAGAAGAAGGTCCAGTCCAAAGAAGGTTGGATTGGAAAGGAATACGCCCGGTTCCTGAGACAGGAAAGGGGTCTACGTTCTGGCATGAATGTCAGTTCAGTTCATGTTCATCCCAATCCCTCTTAAGGAAGAAGCCTTCTCAAGCGCCCTAAGATGAGGAAGAAGCTACTTTCAGACTGTGTGCCCTTTCCTTTTCTTTGCTAACCACGCTGAGGGCTCGAACCTCAGTTCTTCCTTATTGCCGTGGCCCTTTTACTTTATATAGTCCTATCAAGATCATTTGGCTGACGCCGAAAGCGTAACTATCTTACTAGAAGTGAGGACTGCCCTCCACCTCTTATTCATATTTCATATCAGGTTCCATCTTCTACTTCTCTTTCTCCCTAAACTAAAGGTCGATCCTTGTCCTTGGTACAGTGTTCCACCCGCTCTCTATCCTATGCCCCTTTTCTCGCGAAACTGCACTCTTTTACTTGGACTTGACTTTGAAGCCTGATTCAAAAAAGAGATCTTTGGGTAAGACTGCCGGGTCTTGAGCACCAGTACTATCACCAATATCTAATATCTAGATTCGTCTAAGATTACTCCCGCTTACCAAAAGACTTAACACTGGATCTGATATTCATCGAATAGAATGAGAAAAAGCTCTCTCCGGACCATGAGGCATTTCCCTCTTTAGAATTCTTTATAAGAAATGGGAATGAGAGATGGGATCAAGGTAATAGCTACCTTTCTCGCTCCTGGTATTCGGAGATAGGATAAACAAGACTGACTTGACTTCAAACTCTTTCAGTCAGTCCATCAGATTGACCTCGAGATTCGCCTTTTGCTTTCATTTGGTCAACGGACCGTACCGAAGTTAGTTGAAATACAGAATGCAGGCCTAACCCATTAGAGAGATTTCCCAAAAAGTAGAAGCATTCCAATTCTTTATTTAGATTTAGGAGTTTCTTAGGAGAAGAAAGAAGCTAAGACTCTTTTCTTAGAGGAGACAAAGGGCTAAGAAGTGGAGGGAAGAGCGTACTGAAACCGTAACCGTCATGGGTGAGCCTGCAAAGTCCATCAAAACTCCAGACCCTTCTGCTTTGAGGAAATTCTTACGCATAAGCGCACAGTTTTCTATTTAAAAAATAGAAAATAGAAGCGGATAAAAAAGGCTAAAGTCCCAAGAAAAGGTTGGTTCAATCGATAGCTCAAGCTCAACGAAGGCGGTATCTTACTTAGTAGCCGCAGAAAAGGACAAGGACTCGGCTCTTTCCATATCAGTTCGGATTTTCCTGTTTTATAAAGGCAAAACATAAGCGGCTACTGTCCCTATGGCATTAGAGTAGTCTATGGTACCAATCCCCTATAGAAACAAACGCTCACCTATACCTGGAGTGGCCGCATTTGGTACAGCCAGGGGTTAGAGATAGAGATCAAGCCTTGTCTTGTATTCGTATTTCCAAAAGTTTTCATCCATACGTTTATGTATATACTATTTTAGTAATAGATGGAAGCTGCAGCTGCTATGAGGACCAATCAGAAATCCCATCCCATCGTGTGTCTAGAAAACAGGAAATACCAACTGCCCTTGAAGCCGAACAGAAACACGGTGCTTTCACCTCTGTAACAGAGAATTGAATTTCGGTCTAGTTGCTATACGAAAAGATCTTTTTTTTACCATGCCTGTGCTGTGATACCTTCCACTGAGCCAACCATCCATCAATAATTTCGTATAGAAACACAAAAATGTCAACTCAATAGGAAAACCTCTTCTTTCAAGAAGCGTAAGTCTAAACTCACCCTCTATTTCACTCTAAAAAAAGGCATTCATTCCGGGCAGAGAATTACCCTCGAATGAGTACTAGCCTATCTACCTACGAAAAAGCCCTTTATGTTAAAGTATCTATACCCATAGGTTTACCTCACATCGATAAATCCACTCATCAAAAGGGGTCAGATAAAGCCTTGAGATGAATAATGCTTCCAGTCCCAAGGATTCATTCAGTTAAGTCGATGAGCAAGTCGTCTAGACCAATAATCAATAGAGACGGAAACTCCCTTACGAAAGCCACTTGAAGGCGAAATGAACTTCTCGATCTAAAACAAGTCTTTGGGGACTTATTCTTCTCATACTTTATTTTGACCAATGGGTCAGTGCTGGTCGAAGAAAAGAAAACGAGACTTAGCTTATGCGGCACACATGCTCTGAAGCGTGCTTTTACGCTCGATGATTCCCTCTTCAAGGTGTGTTCAGTTAGAACGTTAAAAAGAAAGAGAGCGTTCAAGTTCAGGTGGTCGAATGCATTTTTCTGTACTGTAGCAGGAATGGCTTTCCTGGGCCCTACTTTGTTTATGTATGCGTACGTGTAAACGCATTTACTTTCTCTGACTCTGAGGGTAAATTGACTTCGGGAGCGGTAACGGATTTTCTCGATACTAAGTTTGCCGGAAAGCACTTCACGTATAAGAGCTTGGGTCCCCGTATCCTTTGTTTGCCTTTTTACCTTCGGTAGGAAACCATTATGGAAAGTGATCACACGAAAAGCAAAAAAGCGCTCTTCCTTCCGGCTTCTGGAAAGACTTGAGCCGATAGACGAACATTGGTCAATTTCAATTAAAGGTCGGCTACTAATTACAATTGTTGGATTGAAAGCATCTCTCTTTCCGATTTCGTTTTCGAAGGAGTTTTCTCGTATTCTGTACTCGTATTCTGTATTAGCTCCTTCCACGAATGAATAAGGTAAGGCTTCGATCTTTCGCTTTTGAGTTCGTCCGGAAGCTCTAGTATGAGCCGGTGATTCCAGTCCGTCTCGGATGGAACTCCCACCTAAAAGGTCGTCTCTTGTCGAACATCTCACCCAAGCGCTAGGTAATCCAATTTGGAGCATCGGTACTCGCCAGAGTTACAAGTCGTTAAGCGACGCGAAAGAGTTGATCCATCGGATTGGGATTAGCCAGTCTTTGAGCTAGCCCTAATTGAATCTACCAAATAGGCAAATAGGCTAAAGAAGGGAAGCACCAACCATTCATTTGTCGAATCGAAAGCTTCGCCTACGACGTAACTCAGCGCGGTAAGCTCCATTTTGCTGGCGCTTGTTTAATTTAAAGTGGTACGGTATCCCCATACTTTTCTAACTAAGTCAATTGAAAATGACATCGGCTAGTGAGCAAACGAGCTTCCGAATTGGATCAAAGCCAAGAACCGAGGCGAGGTCGGGAGTGTGCGGATCAGACAGAGAAGAAAGATAAGGTGTTCACGATTTAGAAGAAGTAGCATATGCTCCGGCCGGCTCGCTTAGTCTTCATCGTCAATGGCTGCTAACGCCGCGACGAGGGCGCGACGGGTTGCCAAAGGAGAGTCCCAAGAGGCCTAGGAGAGAGGTGATGTATTTATCTTTACATGTACTGAACTTATTGGGTCCCCATTAAGAAAAGAAAGGCTTTGCCCAGCCTAAAGCGCTTTTCCTAACCAAGGTGATATTACCTTCTTCCACTACTGAGAAGTCTTCGAAATATTTCCTTCCATCGTTACCATGAGTACAGGCCCGGTCCTCATTCCGTAATTCTGGTTAAGAGACCCCTATCGCTAACTTCTCTGTCCTAATCTCCTGTGTCGAAGACATCGGAAAAAGCTTGCTTGTTTTCGTACTACTACAGGTCCTAGGGATGGGACTTTCAGGCCAAGTGCGGATTCGTCGAAATCGAAAGATTGCCTCTTATTTGCTAAGATTGGCGAATCAATCAGTCGTGGTTTCGGCTCATATCGGAAAGAATTAAAAAAGATAAAGTAGCGCATGGGCAAGGTAATACGATAACCGATTTCTTAGAGCATTTAGGCGACTCCTAAGACACCAAAAAAGGGTGAGAAAAACATGAGCCAATAGGCGAACCGAAGAAGCAGATTGACCTACTTTCAACGCATAGGCTCGCCCGCGAAAGGAAGACAATCGTTGCGTGCAATGCGTAACGCCTCTGAGCCAGAACTATAAGCATCATATAGAAGATCGTTGGCCAATTCCTTGCATCACGAACCTCTCGAACTAAAAGGAAAAGATCAACCGACCGAATCTTCGTTATTTATTCTCCACTTTACTTTCGACACGAATGCAATGAAAGCGGGTCAGCTGAGCTGCAAGTGAGATTTTGGTCCGAATTCCGGCTAACTCATGGGCAAAGTCGTCTTTTGCCGCCCCTCATGCAGCATATGAGCGGATCTTCACGAAAACCGGCTCTATTGGCGGATGGATAGCGCCCCTCACTCTGCTATGAGAACAAAGAAAGGCACACTATCTCCTTGCAGCTTTGCCCGTCGCCTATAGTAGGATGGATAGCAAAGCCGCTAAAGCGCCCTTCGCTTAGTATATTTGAGCCTCTACTGAATTCCGCTCGCCCCGGTCCGCGTTGACAAAGTCAACGACACAAGCAAGGAGTTGACAAAGGAGAACAGCCCCCTGTTGTTGATAGAGAGCTTACTGCCCCGCCCTTTATAGTATAGTCGCGACTGTTGTCATGGAAAAAGACTTTCTTTTTTTTTTTCAAAGAAGCATGCTTAACACAGCCTATAGCGTAAAGGCATTCGAGCTGCGTCTAAACTAAATTAAAGGTGAGGGCCTTTACTCTTTCTTCTGTAGATACGCTATCCCTTCCTTCCGGCTATGGTATGGGGGAAGGGAAGTGAGATCTACCAATTTCTTTTTAATGAGTGGCCGCACTATGATCGTTCGGGAGACATGGTCCCACGCGCTACACAAAAGAATGAATTGTTATGCGGTCGGAAAACTCTTTCTGCGGGCAGCCTATCCAATCAGATCACGTATTTTTGAATATAATATGTCGTTCTGTCATATACATGTATTCGATTCGGTCTTCAATTTGGCCTGCTCGTGCCCGGAGAGAGAATGGGCACGACGCCCCCTCTTCCCGTTCTACTGTCCAAAACACGCCGGCCATTCTAAGTTCTGGGGTTGGGTCGGATAGGACCAGACCAAATCGGCTGGATCTGTGGAATCTGAACGGATCAGATCCAATCGGATCGTAGCTTCGAGTTCAGGTGCCGTACCGCGGCCGGACCGGAAAGGAAGGAAGGGGACAGCGAACCGCCTGCCAAGGTAGCTTGCTAACTCTCAGCCACTTGTTAGAAGGAAGTGCAGCTTGATTGTCGGGGGAGGGAAGGAAAAAAGAAGGTAGATTATTCGATTCTATTTCCTCCTTTGGTGACGGATTGGCTTGGAGAGAGGCGACCAACGGGAGGAATTCGTTTTTGTTTGTATCACCGAGACACCCGAAAGGCCGGCTATATGTACCTCGGGAGACCCGGCCCATTCAAATCAAAATAGAACGAGCACCTACGACTAAGGGGAATGGAATGTCGACCACAAGGTGAGATGATCTTATAATATAATACGAGGGCGAGTGACTGGTCAAGTCATGAAACTTAGTCATTTTGATCAACATGGCTGCAAGTGGACTGGGTTTATGTGTTTGAACTGACTACGACCAAAGTCGTGGCTGCTTCAACCAAAAAAGGGCGACCCCGAAAGAAGTACCTCACCTCACTTACTAAGAAGTAGTTGGAGCTGGGCTCCGGGAGAGTTTGCTTTTCTTTCTAAGAGCGGTCTGATCCTGGTGTTCGAACTAGTCATTAATGGTCGGCTTCATTGGTACCCTTTCGGTATGCGTTGCGAACACTTTCATTTTTAGCGTCTCACCTTCTCTAGAGAAGCGAAACTCGAACGGATAGAGCACATGGTCCAACTACATAACTTTTTCTTTTTCATTACTTCCATGGTCGTGCCTCGTGGCACGGCAGCACCCGTACTATTGAAATGGTTTTTCAGTAGAGATGTTCCCATAGGTGCCCCTTCTTCCAATGGTACTATAATTCCTATTCCTATCTCTTTATTCCCTCTTTTGATCTATCTACATTCCAGGAAATTCATACGCTCCATGGACGGAGCAAAAAGTGGAGTCTTGGTCAGAGCAAGCCGCCCCATTCTATTACCAGACAAAATTCGGAGAAGCTCACCCGAAACTAGAGCTAGAAACGCCTTATTTCGTTTCGTTCCCGTTCTTCATTTCCTTCTTCTCGAATCCAAGGGGGACTTCTCATATTTAGAATCTTTCTGCGGTGTGCTCTGTTTACTATTCTTTCGTACTTTCTTCTCTTTACCACGCGATAGGTCAGCGAAGCGTGAGCGGGCGCGGAAAAGGAAACGCCAAACACTTCGGCCTAACGGGAATGAGCAACGACGAAATGACAAGATGAGGTGCTCCGGGCACCCCCATTTAAAAAGAAGGGTCGAAGGTTTTGGGCCTCTAGCTTTCCCCGTCCCCCCTTCGTCGGGCGGTGCTTGTGTGGGGGGGGTGCCACCAGAAAGAGGGGTTGAAGCTCTCGCCTTACCAACGAGCCGACAGCTGATGGCTGTTGGTCACGACTACTACCAAAAAGCTCCAATGAAGATGAATATTTCACATGGAGGA